TTTTCAAATGGGTCCATTCAACGATGTAAAATATTACAATGATGTAATAAAAAAAGAATCAATGAAAAGAGATAGTCTAATTCCAATTAGGAATTCCTTGGGACCTTTAGGATTAGGAAGAACCCCTCAAATTGCGCATTTTTATTCATTTTACCATTTAATAACTTATAATCAGATCTCGGTAACTAACTATTTACAACTTGACAATTTCAAACAGACTTTTCAAGTGCTTAAATATTATTTAATGGATGAAAATGGTAGGGTTTCTATTTATAATAATCCCGATCCGCGCGGTAACATCGTTTTGAATCCATTCAATTTGAATTGGAATTTTCTCCATCATAATTATTGTGAAGAAGCGTCTAGAATAATTAGCCTTGGGCAGTTTATTTGTGAAAATTTATGTATATCCAAAAACGGACCGCACTTAAAATCGGGTCAAGTTCTAATTGTTCAAATTGACTCTGTAGTAATAAGATCAGCTAAAGCTTATTTGGCCACTCCGGGAGCAACCGTTCATGGCCATTATGGAGAAATCCTTTACAAAGGAGATACATTAGTTACATTTATATATGAAAAATCGAGATCTAGGGATATAACGCAAGGTCTTCCAAAAGTGGAACAAGTGTTAGAAGTGCGTTCGATTGATTCAATATCGATGAACCTAGAAAAGAGAATGGAGGGTTGGAACAAGAGTATAACAAAAATTATTGGAATTCCTTGGAGATTCTTGATTGGTGCTGAGCTAACTATAGTGCAAGGGCGTATCTCTTTGGTTAATAAGATCCAAAAAGTTTATAGATCTCAGGGGGTGCAGATTCATAATCGACATATAGAAATTATTGTGCGTCAAATAACATCAAAAGTGTTGGTTTCAGAAGAGGGAATGTCTAATGTTTTTTCACCCGGAGAACTGATTGAATTGTTGCGGGCGGAACGAACAGGGCGCGCTTTGGAAGAAGCGATCTGTTACCGAGCTATCTTATTGGGAATAACGAAAGCATCTCTAAATACTCAAAGTTTTATATCCGAAGCAAGTTTTCAAGAAACTGCTCGAGTTTTAGCAAAAGCCGCTCTCCGGGGTCGTATCGATTGGTTGAAAGGTCTGAAAGAGAACGTTGTTCTAGGGGGGATGATACCCGTTGGTACGGGATTCAACGGATTAGTGCAACGTTCAAGGCAACATACCAACATTCCTTTGGAAACCAAAAACAATAAACTATTCGAGGCAGAAATGCGAGATATTTTGTTCCACCACAGAGAATTATTTGATTTTTTCATTTCAAGGAATTTACACGATACACTGAGACAATCATTTCGAGGGTTGAATGATTCCTAAGAGCGGATTCACCCCCTTTCTTTTTAGCTATTTGTATTTGCGGTCATTTTTTTTTTTTTTTTTATTTGGTATATAGTAATAAAGATAATAATAATAAAATAACAAATAGAATAGAAAGAAATTAATATTAATGGTTTGAATCGTGTATCAATGGCCAATATCCGTTAGAGGTAGAAACGAAGGTTCCATCGGAACAATTATTTATTTCTATTTCAGGGCACCCCGTCTCTCTTTTTTTTAATAAAAGGAAAGGAGGTGTGGATAAATAAATGACAAGAAGATATTGGAACATCCATTTGGAAGAAATGATGGAAGCAGGAGTTCATTTTGGTCATGGTACTAGTAAATGGAATCCTAGAATGGAACCTTATATCTCTTCAAAGCGTAAAGGTATTCATATTATAAATCTTATTAGAACTGCCCGTTTTTTATCAGAAGCTTGTGATTTAGTTTTTGATACAGCAAGTAGGGGAAAGCAATTCTTAATTGTTGGTACCAAAAATAAAGCAGCCGATTCAGTAGCACGGGCTGCAATAAGGGCCCGTTGTCATTATGTTAATAAAAAATGGCTAGGCGGTATGTTAACGAATTGGTATACTACGGAAACGATACTTCATAAGTTCAGGGACTTGAGAACGGAACAAAAGATGGGGAGACTCAATCGTCTTCCGAAAAGAGATTCAGCTATGTTGAAGAGACAATTATCTCACTTGCAAACATATCTGGGCGGGATCAAATATATGACTGGATTACCCGATATTGTAATAATCGTTGATCAGCAAGAAGAATATATGGCTCTTCGAGAATGTATGATTTTGGGAATTCCAACGATTTGTTTAATCGATACAAATTGTGACCCAGATCTCGCTGATATTTCGATCCCAGCAAATGATGACGCGATAGCTTCAATCCGATTAATTCTTAACAAATTAGTATTTGCAATTTGTGAGGGTCGTTCTAGTTATATAGGAAATCCTTGATTCATATTAATAATGAATAATAAAATAAAAAAATTCTTTTGGGAACTCCATAGATTTATGAAATCGGTTATGATTCCTAAAAGAGATACAAGTAACTAGGGATATTATGTAATTAATTGGTATACAAATATATATAAGTCAACTAGGCAAGTCGAAAAAAGAGAAGGTTGAATCAAAATAATTCTTTTTAAAGTTCTATTTTTTTCAGAGGGCAATATGAATGTTCTATTATGTTATATCAACACACTAAAAGGCTTATACGATATATCCGGTGTGGAAGTCGGCCAACATTTCTATTGGAAAATAGGAGGTTTTCAAGTCCATGCCCAAGTAATTATTACTTCTTGGGTTGTAATTGCTATCTTATTAGGTTCAGCCATTATAGCTGTTCGTAATCCACAAACCATTCCTACTGACAGTCAGAATTTCTTCGAATATGTTCTTGAATTCATTCGAGATGTGAGCAAAACTCAGATTGGCGAAGAATACGGTCCATGGGTTCCCTTTATTGGAACTTTGTTTCTATTTATTTTTGTTTCGAATTGGTCGGGTGCTCTTTTACCTTGGAAAATCATACAGTTACCTCATGGGGAATTAGCCGCGCCTACAAATGATATAAATACTACTGTTGCTTTAGCTTTACTCACGTCAGTAGCATATTTCTATGCAGGTCTTAGTAAAAAAGGATTAGGTTATTTTGGTAAATACATTCAACCAACTCCAATCCTTTTACCCATTAATATTTTAGAAGATTTCACAAAACCCCTATCACTTAGTTTTCGACTTTTCGGAAATATATTAGCTGATGAATTAGTAGTTCTTGTTCTTGTTTCTTTAGTACCTTCAGTGGTTCCTATACCCGTCATGTTACTTGGATTATTTACAAGCGGTATTCAAGCTCTTATTTTTGCAACTTTAGCTGCGGCTTATATAGGCGAATCCATGGAGGGTCATCATTGACTAGTTTTCGAAATAGTCTTTTTTTAGTTTAAGCCTTACGCAATATATGTGCGTATCAAGGTAATCCGCTTAAGGAGCATAATATATAAAAATAAATAGATAAATTATATAAATACTATATAAAGTATAGAAGTAATAGTCAAAAATAAGATATTAGCGGTATTAGGGAATTGCAACAAACAAAAGGGGAAGTAAAAAAAAGGAAAGAGATCGAAAAGATCTTTTTCCTAAAATTCCAGTTCGGTCTATTTATCCCCCCCCAATGAATACTATCTTTATATTGTTTTGTTCATTTAATTCCAATATCCAATATTATTAGATATTAGTAATCATAATCTGAATAATAATTAGGATTGTAATACTTATAGTATTATAGTGTGCTATTTTAAAAAAGATGCTATTGTTATATAGAAAAATTCCCATTCAAGTTGATTTCATCCAATTAAACGGTTGACCAAAAGAGAATTTTAATAAATAATAAATTACCTGAACTTAGATCAATCAAATACTTCTATTTCGATGCAACGATTCGATCTAACGAATTTGTCCATGTAGATTGATTGTACCTGCGTCGGCGAGTAAAAAAAGAAAAATAAAGATTTACAAAAAACTAAATTCAAATTTATAAAAAAAATGGATTGGTTAGGGGGGGCCGAACTAGATGTATGTACTCTAATTAGTATAAGACAACTCTTGTGAATGTTTCGAAGAATGATTCTATAATCCGATTGAATGTAAGATATGAATGGTTGATTTACGTTATCCAAGAAACACATGTATATGTAATATTAGATATTAATTAGTTATATATGTAATATCTAAGCGGCTCTATTACTGTGAATTTAGATAGGAATTCCAATGGAATCCCCTCCATTTCCTTTGTAGTTGTGAATTGAATATTAAATGAATAAAATAAAGTGACTATTGAATAAAGAGATTCAATCAAGAAAATAAGAAAAAACGAAAAATTCAAAAAGAATGGTATGGATTCAAAAAAATTCTGTGAATAAAAACTAAAAAAGAAATATCGAAGCCGTTCTGATGATTCAATAATAATATTATTACTTCAATTCCGAGTTCTTATTTCCTTCGACTGTATAGATCTTAGCGATGGAATAATTAAGTCATAATTTATTGGTTGATCGTATCATTAACTATTTACTTATTTTGGTGTGAGGAACTTATCATGAATCCACTGATTTCTGCCGCTTCCGTTATTGCTGCTGGGTTGGCCGTCGGGCTTGCTTCTATTGGACCTGGGGTTGGTCAAGGTACTGCTGCGGGCCAAGCTGTAGAAGGGATCGCGAGACAGCCCGAGGCGGAGGGAAAAATACGAGGTACTTTATTGCTTAGTCTGGCTTTTATGGAAGCTTTAACAATTTATGGACTGGTTGTAGCGTTAGCACTTTTATTTGCGAATCCCTTTGTTTAATCCGAAAAAAAAAATACGTATTTTTTATTAGTTTATTTCCTTGGACTTACTGCTTTTTTTGAATTAGATTAGGATTTCACTCCTCCAATTATTTGGTGGGACACTAACCCATGGGAAGGACTGATTGGAGAATGGGGAATTAGCAGAACGACTCGCCTTCTTTCTTCCCATTGTTAGTCCAATGGAATAGTTTTTTAGGAAGTGTTACAACAAACGAGATATTTCGCAATTGACATGACATAAGCATAAGGCCTGGGACTTAATTCTAATAATACTAAGTATCACTTTT